AATAGGTCTATTTTTGCTATAAAGCATGTAATGTAATATATACCATTATTTATAATGATTAAACATTTCTGCCATATCAAAAATAAAGTAGTAATATTATTTGTTCTAGTATAATTTAAATAAAATCACATGTGATAATAGGTCTATTTTTGCTATAAAGCATGTAATGTAATATATACCACTATTTATAATGATTAAACATTTCTGCCATATCAAAAATAAAGTAGTAATTTTATCTCTTCTTATTATTTTATTTCAATGTATTAGGGCACATAATAATAGTGGAATACTCTTTATTAATAAGGTGTTACCGTTACTATAATTATTCTAGGTTATATAAGCATAGTTTATATTGATTCACATATTAGGGTGTGTGCATTAATGTATTCTATAGTTTATTCTCATTAAAATACTTATTTAGGGATAAGTATGATTTTGGGAAAAGAATGGAGTAAAAGACCCCCCTGGCTGGAGTCCCCCCCCCTCTATCCGTTCCGGTAGGAAAGGAGGAATAGGAGATACTATAAGATTAGCGAAGCAATAACTATAATACTGAAAGTACCTATATAAGATAATACAATATTGTCCTACACCTTAATGGATTACCGTAGATAAATATATGTATATAGTACATAACTAGAACGTAGTTCTAATATAGTAATACACATATCAAGCATTTATAGCAAGTATTTGATTAATGCGTAGACCTAAGGTCATCCACTACCACCACCCCTCCTATACTCGTAGTACCACGTATACCCATATAATATTGATTATTTCATAAGAAAGGGAATTCCTGAATGACCTTACTTACCATCCAGAATACTATAACTACAAAGCCATCCGCCAACCCATGTATATATTAATAGTACACAATAAATCTTTTAGATTTAAAAGATATATGTGACAACTATAATGTAAATTAACGATTTTAACGATTAATGTGAAACACTATTAGTTAAATAATCTCTAATATAGAATTATTACCAATAGCTCCCCCCTCCCCCGAATGGGAGGAGAGAGGCGAGAGAGGAACCCTAGAGGGGGAGGGGGGAGGATACATATTTATAGTCCCGGTTGTTTAAGGATTATAGTTAATAGAGTTTAACTCTAGCTTATAAATTTACTATCTATAGAGGGAAAATATGTAAGTATATACTTGATTTTAATTAACCTTCAATAGGTTAAAGAAATTATTATTCTCAGTTTTTAATTTTAATAAATTAATTTAATGTTATAATTAGTTATATAGTAAAAGGTTTAACTAATGTTGTGCCAGCAGTTGCGGTTATACAACAAATCCAAGTAAGTAATTATTGGTTAATATATTATTAAATATAATATTATATTATAAAATTAATTATTAAGTGAAATTTTAATTAATTAAAGGTTTAAGGTTTTATTTTAATTATATATGAAAGCTATATTAGGTAACTAGGATTAGATACCCTATTAACATTAGTTGTTAATTATTTAACCTTATTATTAAAAGTTAAGTTCTTTAAAGTAAAAGAGTTTGGCGGTAATTTAATCTTTTCAGAGGAACCTGCCCTTTAATTGATAATCCACGTTAGATGTTACTTTAGTTTTATATAAGTTTGTATACCTCTGTCATTGAGTGTTCTATTAGGATTATTTTCTTAATTACTTTAATGAGTAAAATGTTAGGTCAAGGTGCAACTATACTTTAGTAGAGGTGGGTTACAGTATATATAATATATGGATTAATTATTGGTATATTGATTATGAAAGTGGATTTGATGGTAATTATTAATAATTATTAATAATGATTGAGGCCCTAAATTATGTACATATTGCCCGTCACTCCCATTTATAAATGGGATAAGTCGTAACAAAGTAGGTTTACTGGAAGGTGTACCTAGGAAGTATCAAGCTATATTCATAGGTAATAATATTATTTACATTAATATAAGAGTTGTGCGATTCGACTTAGCTTGAATTAATTATATATTTATTAAAATCTTTAATTTAATAATTTAATCTTATTAAAAATACTTAATTGTATAGTATTAATATAGAAATACTATATTTATAATAATAGTTTATTAGTACTGTAAAGGAATATATTTAATTAAGTTAAAGTATAATTGATTTTTAGTACCTTTTGTATCAGGGTTTATTAAATATATGTTATGTATATAACAATCCCGAATTTATAGGATCTATATTAGTTATATTTTATAATATAGCAAAATTATATGTAATAGTAATATAGTAATAATATGTTATTCAGCTATAATATATCTGGTTTACTAATAATTGAATTTAATTCATGAATACTTAATAGTTAATGTTTTATTTATTATAGAATGACTATATTGTATTCTACTTTTATTGGGGATAAGCTCAATAAAATATTTATAATTATATTTTTAATATATAGTTAAGTAGGCCTAGTATTAGCCATCTATAAATTTATTTCATTATAGAACTTCTATATATAATTTTTATTTATTATTAATTTAAAATACTATTAGTATTATATATATAATAAATATATATATGTATAAATGATAGAATTAGTATTATAATCATATAAAATATAGTAATTCGGCAAATTATATCTTCACCTGTTTAACAAAAACATGTCCTTTTGTATACTTAATATAAGGTCTGACCTGCCCAATGATTATATTTAATGGCCGCAGTATATTGACTGTGCGAAGGTAGCATAATCACTTGTCCTTTAATTGTGGACTAGTATGAATGGTTTAATGAGGGATATACTTTCTTTATTTTATATATATAAATTTAATTTATAAGTTAAAAAGCTTATATAATTTTAAATGACGAGAAGACCCTATAGAACTTTACTTATTATACCTATTGTAATTATTTGTTTTGTTATAAATATAGTCTGTAACATAAGTTTTGTTGGGGTGACAATTAAATCTTTTTAACTTTAATTTAAATATTAAATCATTAATTAATGTATATTAATTGATCCTGTAATATGGATTATAAGAATAAGTTACCTTAGGGATAACAGCGTAATTTTATTGTAGAGTTCATATTAATAATAGAGTTTGCGACCTCGATGTTGGATTAAAATAAGTATTAGATGCATAAGTTTAATAACTAAGTCTGTTCGACTTTTAATATTTTACATGATCTGAGTTCAAACCGGCGTGAGCCAGGTTGGTTTCTATCTTTAAATAGAGAATTAATATTTTAGTACGAAAGGACCAAATATCATAAATAATTTATTTAAATTATGATTAATATTAATTGCTTTGACAGAAATTTAATGTAATAAATTTAGGATTTATATATGTGATATATATCACAAGCAATAAATGGGATTTGTATCATTTTTATTATTAGTAATTTGTATACTAATTGCTGTGGCATTTGTAACTTTGTTAGAACGTAAGGTTCTAAGCTATATTCAATTACGTAAAGGTCCCAATAAAGTGGGAATAATGGGTTTATTACAACCCTTTTCTGATGGAATTAAATTGTTTTTTAAAGAGCAGACTCACCCTTATATAAGTAATTATATAATATATTTTATGGTTCCTATTTTTATATTGATTTTATCTATTAGTATATGAACATTATTCCCCTACGTTATTAATGTTATTACTTTTAGTTTGGGTATTTTATTTTTTATATGCTGTTCAGGTATAAATGTATATGGAATTATACTTTCTGGTTGGTCATCTAATTCTAATTACGCTTTATTGGGTAGTTTACGTGCTGTAGCACAGACTATCTCTTATGAGGTTAGTATATCTTTGCTATTAGTAAATTTACTTATTTTAGTATTTAGTTTCAACTTAGTTGATTTTATATTATATCAACAATATATTTGATTCATGTTTTTATCTTTCCCTTTGTTTTTATGTTGATTTTCTTCTTGTTTAGCTGAAACTAACCGTTCTCCTTTTGATTTTGCTGAAGGTGAGAGAGAGTTAGTATCTGGCTTTAATGTAGAGTATAGCAGAGGCGGATTTGCTTATATTTTTTTATCTGAATATATAAATATTATTTTTATAAGTTTACTTACAGTAGTTCTGTTTATAGGATGTAATTTGTACTCTTTTACTTTTTATATTAAAGTATCTTTAATAGTATTTTTATTTATTTGAGTACGTGGTACTTTACCACGATTTCGTTATGATAAATTAATGTATATAACTTGGAAGGTGTTTTTGCCTTTATCTTTAAATTATATATTGTTTTTCCCTACTGTATTAGTATATTTTATACTTTAATCATTATAAATAGTGTATTATAATATGGGATAAACTAACTGAATAGTTAATTAGCTTATATAAAGTACTTTATTATACTAATCATCGTAAATAGTGAATTAGAAGTTAATAAAGAATTCAATCTTTATCATATATTTTCAAAATATATGCTTTATATAAGCTAATTAACTATTCAGTTAGTTTATCCCATATTATAAATATAATAGGATTAATTATATAATAATTAAAGTAATTAATAGTCAGTAATTGTCCTATTAAAATATAAGGTTCTTCTGCAGGACGAGCTCCAATTCAGGTTAATAAAAGTAGGTTTATTACTAATATTCAAAATATTCCCTTGTTTAAAGGGTAAAAAATAGTTCTTTGAAATTTTATTTTGTTAGTAAAAGGTAAAATGATAATAATAACAATTGATATAATTATAGCAATTACACCTCCTAATTTATTAGGAATTGATCGTAAAATGGCATAGGCAAATAGGAAATATCATTCAGGTTGAATGTGAATAGGTGTTACTAAAGGATTAGCAGGAATAAAGTTTTCAGGATCTCCTATAATACGTGGTTCTGTTAAATTTAATAAAATAAATATGAATAATACTATTGTTATTCCTATAATATCTTTAATACTAAAGTAAGGGTGGAAGGGAATTTTATCATAATTTCTGTTTAATCCTAGGGGATTATTAGACCCTGTTTGATGTAAAAATAGGAGGTGTATTATAGTTATTGCTGTAATAACAAAAGGTAAAAGAAAATGCAAAGTAAAAAATCGAGTTAATGTAGCATTATCAATTGAAAAACCCCCTCATAATCATTTTACTAATTCTTCCCCTAAATAAGGGATTGCTGATAGTAAATTAGTAATTACTGTGGCCCCTCATAAAGATATCTGTCCCCATGGTAGGACATACCCTAGAAAGGCTGTTCCTATAATTATTAATAGTATAATTACTCCCATTCTTCAGGTTATTATTAATTTATATGACCCATAATATATCCCACGTCCTATATGTAAATATATACAGATAAAAAATAAAGATGCTCCGTTTGCGTGAATAGATTTTAGTAATCATCCTCTATTAACATCTCGACAGATATGCATAACTCTATTAAATGCTATTTCAATATTAGCTGTATAGTGTATGGCTAGGAAAATACCTGTAATTATTTGTATTATTAAACATATTCCTAATAGTGAACCAAAGTTTCATCATAGTGAAATTCTTGAAGGGGAAGGTAAATCCACTAATCTATTATTTACAATTTTAATTAAAGGATGTATTTTTCGTAAGGGTATATTCATTAGCTTTTTTTACGTACAGGCCCTTCAAATACATTTGTAATATAAGTTACACTAATTATAGTATATAATAAATATAAAACTATTGCAATAGTTAGTATTATAGATTGGTTATTAAATATGTTACTTAGGGCTATAATTTGATTATAACATAAATTATAATTTATGTTATTCTTGTTTACTATATTTATTAGTACATCATCATTATAAATAATTATAACTGTACTTATTAGTATTCAAGCTATAATAAATATTAATATTGAACTAGAGGTTTTAAATTTTTCATTAGAGGCTACTCTGGCTATATAAATAAATAAAACTAAAGCCCCTCTTAGTATTGTGATTAATAATATATAAGATAATATAAACGAATTATCATTTAATATTCCTGATACTAGGGTAATAGTTAATGTCTGTAAAATTAAAATTAATCCTATTCTTAAAGGGTGTTTTATAAAGGGGAAAAGAACTCTTATCAATATTATTAATAAGATAATTATTAGTATATCAATAAGTAGTTTAATAAAAAATACTAATTTTGGAGATTAGTGATGGATTAATTTTCCTTATTGATGCTTTAAAGGTATATAACCTAACTATGATTTACAAGATCATTATTTTAATTTTTAACTATTAAAGCTTATCTATTATGTATTAGAATTTTCGTTGGTGTTAATATTTTTAACGTCTTTATTTACTTTTTGCTTTGTGCATAAACATTTGTTAATAACTTTGTTAAGATTAGAAATATTAATATTAATTATATATATATTATTCTTTTTATTTATAATAAATTATAATTGTGGGGGTTATTTTATTCTTTTATTTCTTACTATTTCAGTATGTGAGGGGTGTTTAGGTTTGGCAGTTTTAGTATCCTTAATTCGGTGTCATGGTAATGATATAATTATAACCATTAATATACTATCATGATAAGTACATTAATATATATATTAATATTGATCCCAATATCGTTTCTAGGTGAATGATGAATGTTAAGTTCGGCACTAATATTATGTTTTATTATTATATTTTCTATAGGGGGGTTAGATTATTATTGTTTATTATCCTATTCTATAGGTATAGATACTTTATCATATAGCATAGTCTTATTAACAATTTGAATTGTTGTACTTCTATTAATTGCAAGAGTAAATATTAACTATAGTACACGAGTATCATTTATAGTAGTAATTATAGTATTAATACTAGTATTAGTATGCACATTTGTGTGCATAAACATTTTTATGTTTTATTTATTTTTTGAGGTATCTCTTATCCCCACCCTTTTTCTTATCTTTGGGTGGGGTTATCAACCGGAGCGTTTGATAGCTGGATATTATCTTTTGTTTTATACTCTTTTTGTTTCTTTGCCTTTATTATTATGTATTTTTTATTTATATAATACTTGTTTTACTTCTTTTTACTTTCTTATGAATTTTAATTGTAATTTTTATATTTATATAGCATTAATTATAGCTTTTTTAGTTAAAATACCTATAGTTATATTTCATTTTTGACTATTAAGGGCTCATGTTGAAGCTCCTGTTTCGGGTTCTATAATTTTAGCAGGAATTCTTTTAAAGTTAGGTGGTTATGGTCTTATGCGGGTATATATATTTATATACGAGTATTCTGTGTACTATAATTATATTTTCATTAGCTTTGGGTTGTACGGAATATTTATTGTAGGTATACTTTGTATAATTCAAGTTGATATTAAAACTTTAATTGCTTATTCTTCTGTTGCTCATATATGTTTAGTAATGTGTGGTATTATAACTCATAATATATGAGGTATATTAGGTTCATTAATATTAATAATTGGCCATGGGCTATGTTCTTCAGCTTTATTTTCTTTAGCTAATATTATTTATGAACGTTCTTATAGTCGTAGATTATTAATTAATAAGGGTATAATAATGGTTATACCTTCTTTATCTTTAATATGGTTTCTTGCATCTGTTAATAATATGGCCTCTCCCCCATCATTAAATTTAATGGGTGAAGTTATACTTATTAATAGTATTTTAAGTTGAAGTATATCAAGATGTATATTTTTAGCTATATCTTCTTTTATGGGGTGCTGTTATAGAATTTATATATATTCTTATATTAATCATGGGTACTTTTATAGAGGTAGTAAGTGTTTACCATTAATTTCATTGCGTGAATATTTACTTATTACTTTTCATTTGTTTCCTTTAAATATTGTTTTTATGAGGATTGATTTTCTTTTATTATGATTATACTTAAGTAGTTTAAATTAAGAACAGTAGTTTGTGGAACTACAAGTATATTAATTATTTTAAGTAATAAAGGATAATTTTTATTTGTTGAGTGGAATTATACTTATAATTATAAGATTTGTTTTAATAATATTTGGTTTAAGTTTCATTAAATGGGATTATTTAATTCTGTTAGATTGGGAGTTAATAAGTATTAATTCTGTTAATATTGTTATAACTTTGCTTTTTGATTGAATATCATTAATTTTTATATCTTGTGTATTAATAATTTCATCTATAGTAGTTTTTTATAGACATACTTATATATACCATGATTTGAATAAAATACGATTTTTATTTATAGTATTATTATTTATTATATCTATAATATTTATAATTATAAGACCTAATTTAGTTAGAATTTTATTAGGTTGGGATGGTTTAGGTTTAGTTTCTTATGCTTTAGTTATTTATTTTCAAAACTATAAGTCTTATATTGCTGGAATATTAACAATTCTGTCTAATCGGGTTGGTGATGTTGCTATTCTTTTGGGTATTGGGTTTATACTTAATTTTGGAAGTTGACATTATATTTATTATGCTTATATATGGGATACATCTATATATATACTCTTTATATTAGTAGTATTAGCTGCTTTTACTAGGAGAGCTCAGATTCCTTTTTCTTCATGATTACCGGCTGCTATAGCAGCTCCTACCCCAGTATCAGCCTTAGTTCATTCTTCTACACTTGTTACAGCGGGTGTTTATATATTAATTCGGTTTTATAATGTATTTATTAATTATGATTGTTCATATATAGTTTTGTTATGTTTATTAACTATATTAATAGCAGGGTTGGGGGCAAGATTTGAATATGATTTAAAAAAGATTATTGCTTTATCTACTTTGAGTCAATTAGGGTTAATAATAAGTATTTTGTTTATTGGGTTTCCTTTTTTAGCCTTTTTTCATTTATTAACTCATGCTTTTTTTAAGGCTTTACTTTTTCTTTGCGCTGGCTTAATTATTCATTTAATATCTGATTCTCAGGATATTCGATTTATGGGAGGTATTGTAAAATATATTCCTTATACTTGTTCTTGTTTTTTTATTTCAAATATTTCTTTGTGTGGTTTACCTTTTATGGCTGGGTTTTATTCTAAAGATTTAATTTTAGAATCTTTAAGATTTACTTATTATAATTTATTTGTGTATATAATTTTTTATGTTTCAGTAGGGTTAACTAGATTATATACTGTTCGTGTACTTTATTATTGTTTTTATGGATGTAATAATATATATATTTGTCAGAGTTATTATGAAGATATTATAATGGTTTACCCTATAATTTTATTAACTATACTTAGAGTATTAAGAGGTTCCCTATTTAGTTGATTGATTTTACCTTTTCCAGATTTTATCTGTTTAAGTCCTTTAACTAGGGTTTCTACTTTAATTTTTATTGGTTTAGGATTTATATTGGGAGGGATAGTGGTTAATTATAATAGTCCTTTATATATGATAAATATATATAAATTGTCATGGTTTATAGGAAATATATGGTTTATACCTAATATAAGTACTTATATAATTTATAGTAAATGACTTTTTATTACTACTGGTTATCAAAGGGTAATAGATATAGGTTGGGGTGAATTTCTAGTTTCTAATATAATATTTAATTATAGCGTTTATTTAAGTAATATTATTTCACTTTATCAAAATAATAATATTAAGTATTTTATATTAACATATATATTATTGTTTATTATGTTTCTTTTATAAACTAGAATAGCTTAAATAGTAAAGCTTAATATTGAAGATATTAATATAAGTATTATACTTTTCTAGTATTTATAAGGTAATATACCTATTTTTCCATTGAAAATGAAATGTTTTTTTAATAAACTATATAAATAGTAAAAGGTAGACGGTACTTATCCGCCTAGGAAGATAGTTAGCAGCTTCTTCTTTATTTATACCTTTTTTAATAGGGTTAAATTAACCAATATTCTTATTAACAATAAGATGCCTCTATTTTGGTTTCTATTAAATTTTAATAAGTAAGGAGAGCTATTCTCTTAAATTAGGTCGAAACTAAATGTATATTTACTTCACTACTTATAATGAGGAAGACTATAAAAGTACTTTTTAAGTGCAAATTAAATGTTATTATTAACTACAACCCCTCATTAGGTTGCTCATTCTAGTACACCGTTATTTCATTCATGAAATAATCCTATAATTAGAATTATTATAAATAATATAATTGTTCTTATTCAAGAAGAAATAGCTCTATATTTTAATGTAACTACTATAGGTAGAATAATTACGATCTCAATATCAAAAATTAGGAATAATACAGCAATTAGGAAGAATTGCAATGAAAATGGTATACGGGATGATCTTTTTGGGTCAAAACCACATTCAAATGGGGATATTTTTTCTCGGTCTAAGATAGACTTTTTTGATATGATTGAGCATATTATTATTAATACAGTTGAAATTAATGTTGCCGTTAATATTATTATTATAATTAATATAATTACCCTTTCCTTATGAAGGACTATTTAATTGGAAGTTAAAAATACTTTTTATATTAAAAGGATAACTACCTCATCAGTAAATAGAAATATACAAGAATAATCAAACAACATCTACAAAATGTCAATATCATGCTGCTGCTTCAAATCCTAAATGATGTGTTCTGGAGAAGTGACATATAATATGTCGTATAAGACATACAGCTAAGAATATTGTACCAATTATTACATGAATACCATGAAATCCTGTTGCCATATAAAATGTTGATCCATAAATGGAATCTCTAATAGTAAATTTGGCTTCTAAATATTCATAAGTTTGAAGTATAGTGAAGTATATGCCTATAAGTACTGTAATATATAAACTTTGGGTTGTTTGATTATAATTTCTACTTAGTAGTCTATGGTGTGCTCAGGTTACAGTAATTCCTGAACACAACAATACTATTGTATTTAACAAGGGGATTTGTATTGGGTTGAATGTAATAATTCCTTTAGGTGGTCAAATTATACCAATTTCTGGAGTAGGAGATAGGCTTCTATGGAAAAATGCTCAGAAAAATGAAATAAAAAAGAAAATTTCTGAAATAATAAATAGAATTATACCTCATTTTAGTCCTATAACTACTTTTATAGTATGTTTTCCTTGATAAGTTCCCTCTCGTGTAATATCCCGTCATCATTGAATTATAGTTAATAATAAAATAATAATTCCTAAAAGATATAACTTTATTCTATTTATATGGAATCATATAATTATACCTGAAGTTAATGTTAGTGCTCCAATTGATCCTGTTAAAGGCCAGGGGCTATAATCTACTAAATGATAAGGATGATTACTATGTGTTTTCATAAATTATTTCTCTAGAGTATAAAGTACTTAGAACAGAGAATACATAAGCTTGAATAATGGAAACAGCTATTTCAAATAACATTAATATTATTTGAATAAATAATAATAATATAATTATTATAGTTGAAGCATTAATAATATTATTACCTAATAGACTTATTAATAAGTGTCCTGCAATCATATTTGCAGTTAAACGTACTGCTAAAGACCCTGGTCGAATAAAATTTCTAATAGTTTCGATTATTACTATAAAAGGTATTAATAATGGGGGGGTTCCTATAGGGATTAAGTGGGCAAATATGTTTTGGGTGCAATTAATTCAACCAAATAATATTAATCTTAGTCATAAAGGTAGAGATAATGTTAATGAAAATACTAAATGTCTTGAGGAGGTAAAAATATATGGGATTAATCCATAAATATTATTAATTAAAATAAATATGAATAAAGATACAAAAATTAATGTAAAACCTTTGGTTTTGTTATATATTAATATACTAAATTCATTATGAAGTTTACTTAATAATATATTTATAAGGGTATTATATCGTGATGGTAATATTCAGTATTCTAAAGGTATTAACATTAATACAATCATTATACTAACTCAGTTTAATGAGAGTATAGTTGATGTCGCTGGGTCAAAGGTGATAAATAGATTATTTATCATTTTCAATTAGTATAATTTAAGTCAATTTTAATGTTTTTTTTATTAGTACTATTGTACTTAACATTAAAATAATTAATAATTACTACAATTAGTAATATTATAATAATAATTATAAGTATTATTGTTCATCAAGTTGGTGCTATTTGTGGTATAGAAAAGTATAATATTTATATTTTTAATTTGACAAATTAATGTTTTATTATTAAACTAACTTTTCTCATTAAGAGTAATTATTATTTACTATATTACGGTTTAAGAGACCGTTGCTTTATTTTTAAGCTACTTAATGAGTTATCATTTAATCATTTAATGAATTGATTTATATTAACAGCTTCTATAACGATAGGTATAAAGCTATGATTTGCTCCACAAATTTCTGAACATTGTCCAAATATGATAGTGGGACGTTTAATAGTAAAAGATCCTTGATTTAGTCGTCCTGGTGTTGCATCAATTTTTACTCCTAGACAAGGGATAGTTCATGAGTGAATTACATCTGTAGCAGTAGTTAAAATACGAATTTGTGAATTAATAGGCATAACTATTCGTCTATCTACATCCAATAATCGAAATTCTTCTATATTTATTAATGAATAGGGTTTTATATAAGAATCAAATTCAATTTTTTTGAAATCTGAATATTCATAAGATCAATATCATTGATGCCCAATTGCTTTAATAGTAATTGATGGGTTATTAATTTCATCTATTAAGTATAAAATTCGTAATGAGGGTAGAGCAATAAATACTAAGGTAATTGCTGGTATAATAGTTCAAATAAATTCTATAGTTTGTCCTTCTAATAAAGTCCGGTTAATATATTTGTTATTAAATAAGGATAATATTATATAGGTTACTAATACTGTAATTATTAATAAAATTATTATAGTATGATCGTGAAAGAAGATTAGTTGTTCTATTAAGGGGGAGTTTCTATCTTGAAGGGACATATTTGATCATGTTGCTATTTCTAATAAAAGAAGGTTCTTTATTGATGAAGTTTAAATTCATTGCATTATATCTGCCATATTAGAATACAGTAATTATAGGTAGTTCATTATATGAATGTTCAGCTGGTGGAGTATGTTGAAGTCATTCAATATTTGATATTATATTTTGTGAAAATAATATTATTCGATGTGAGGTTAATCTTTCTCATAAAATTATTAATAATATTAATACTCTTAGTAATGAGATTGTTGATCCGATAGTTGATACTATATTTCATGATAAATAACAATCAGGATAATCTGAATATCGACGTGGTATACCTCTTAATCCTAGAAAATGTTGGGGGAAAAAGGTTATATTTACTCCTATAAATATAGCAATAAATTGTACTTTTAATCATTTAGGGTGTAAAGTTAATCCAGTAAATAAAGGATATCATTGAATAAAACCTGCTATAATTGCAAATACTGCTCCTATAGATAGTACATAATGAAAATGTGCTACTACATAATAAGTATCATGAAGAATAATATCGATAGATGAATTTGCTAAAATTACTCCTGTTAACCCACCAATTGTAAATAAAAATACAAATCCTAATGCTCATAAAGTAGAGGGGGAAAAATTGATTAATGATCCATGTAATGTTGCTAATCAGCTGAATACTTTAATTCCTGTTGGTACTGCAATAATTATTGTTGCTGAGGTAAAATAAGCTCGTGTGTCAACATCTATTCCAACAGTGAATATATGATGAGCTCATACAATAAATCCTAATAAACCAATGGCTAATATAGCATAAATTATACCTAATGAGCCGAATGTTTCTGTTTTACCACTTTCTATTCTGATAATATGGGAAATTAATCCAAATCCTGGTAGAATTAAAATATATACTTCTGGATGACCAAAGAATCAAAATAAGTGTTGATAAAGGATAGGGTCTCCCCCTCCTGCAGGGTCAAAAAAAGAGGTATTAAAGTTTCGATCAGTTAATAATATAGTAATTGCTCCTGCTAATACGGGTAATGATAATAGTAATAGTAAGGCAGTAATACCTACAGATCAAACAAATAACGGGATTCGTTCTGGTGTTATACCTACGGGTCGTATATTAATGATTGTTGAGATAAAGTTTACTGCTCCTAAAATTGAGGATACACCAGCTAAATGTAAGCTGAAAATAGCTATATCCACTGATGCACCATTATGAGCCATATTACTTGATAGGGGTGGATAAACTGTCCATCCGGTCCCTGCTCCCTTTTCTACAATTCTACTTATAATTAGTAAGGTAATAGAAGGTGGTAAAAGTCAGAATCTTATATTATTTATTCGGGGGAATGCTATATCTGGAGCTCCAATTATTAATGGTACTAATCAATTTCCAAATCCTCCAATTATAATCGGTATAACTATGAAGAAAATTATAATAAAGGCATGAGCAGTTACTACTACATTGTAGATTTGGTCATCTCCAATAAATGATCCGGGGTGTCCTAGTTCAATACGAATAATTCATCTTAGTGAAGTTCCTATTATACCGGCTCAGATACCGAATAAAAAATATATTGTTCCAATATCTTTATGATTAGTTGAGAATAATCATTTATTCAAATGACAGAATGGCTGAAATAATTAGGCTATAAATTGTAAATTTATATATGAGTTAATAACTCTTTTGTTAATTGGCTTTATAGTCAATATAAATGATATTAGACTGCAATTCTAAAGTAGTATACATATACTAAAGCTTAAGGATTAAATAGTCCTTATTTTTAACTTTGAAGGTTAATAGTTTAATAACTTAAAGCTTTGATTAATATATATTAATATATATTAATAATGGTAGAATTATATTTAAGGTTATAGCCAATGTTCTGTAATTGGATGATTTAATGGATTTAATTATTCATTTATTAGTTGAATTGTTCATTAATAAGTATGATCTAATTATTTTAATATAGAAATATAAGGTTAATAAAGAGGATATTACTATAATAATAATAATTCATTTTGTTTGTATATTAATTATATATTGAATTACTATTCATTTGGGGTAAAATCCAATGAAAGGAGGGAGCCCCCCTATTCTTAATATTATTATGGATATAATAAGCTTTTCTATTGTATTTTTTACAGATCTATTAATTTGATTAATATAATAAATTTTGTTGTTGTTTAATCATAAGATAATAGGAGCTAAAATAGTAGTATATATAATGAAATACATTATTCATCTTATATTATTAATATACATACATCTAATTATTCATCCTGTGTGGTTAATTGATGAATAAGCTATTAATTTACGTATCGATGTTTGGTTAATTCCACCAATTGCTCCAATTAATACTGATATAATAATTAATATTAATAATAATACAGAATGATTAGTTTTTGATATAATAGTTAATGGGGCAATTTTTTGTAATGTTATTAATGTATATCCTTTTATTCAATTTATCTTACTTATTATTTCTGGCAATCATGAGTGAAATGGGGGTGTTCCTGTTTTAATACATATACTTAGGATAAGTATAATATTTATATAATTATTAATTATATTACTGGATAGAATAGTAAATAATATTAATAATGATCCTATTCTTTGTGTTAAAAAATATATTATGCTTCTTTGAGATATAAAGTGATTTTTTCTTTTAGAGATGTAGGGGATAAATGCTATAAGGTTTATTTCTAATCCTATTCATATTCTAATTCAATTATTAGAGCTAATAACTACTAGAGCACTAAAAATAGTGATTGTAAAAAATAGTAAATTTAAATCACATGTGAT